AAAAAATAAAGTTTTGTCATTATCGAACATGAAATTCGACGAAAACAATGATAAATATCTACGAATCGAACCGAACGAAGGGGGAACTATAACGAAAAAAATAAGTAAAGGTTAGCAAAAGTTATAGGTATATACAAGCCCCTACCCCCCCCTTTTTTGATTTCCTTCTATCACAACAAAAAAATCCTACGGACGATGCATTCACACATTATATACAATATACACTTTGGATCGAAAAGGTTTAATTTATTCTAACAAATATTACTTTTGAATTGGAAATTTGCTCGATTGGGATCCCTTCAATTTATATAGATTTACAGTTTACAAAGTTATTTCAATTTTTTGATTTACATTAACCCTAGATTCTTGTTCTGAGAAAAAAATTAATACTTTATACTCGAACTACATCGTGGACTATTTACCATCCCAACGGATGTCGAGACAAGAGCACCTTCGTTTCTATAGAACTATAGAAATAGAAGATGGTGGATAGAAGAAGGAATACACGGCGGATCGTATCCTTCAAGTCGCACATTGCTTTCTACCACATTGTTTCAAACGAGGTTTTACTATAACATTAACATTCTTTTAATTTGTAACCAGGGTTCAATTTATGAATATAAGGGGATTAAAGGATATGCTCTGGGACGGAAGGATTCGAACCTCCGAATAGCGGGACCAAAACCCGTTGCCTTACCACTTGGCCACGCCCCATTTAGATTTCTATTCGACACGAATAATCAACAATATTAATACTATTAATATTGATTTTTTGTCAACTCCAAGTACAAGATAAATAGCTATAGAGTAGATTAAATTGTTATTAATATTTTAATACGTGTAAATAGAGAATGTAACTTAATTTATTGATCATTAGATAGAATTCAATTAAGATATTGTATGAAAAGTATGATTTCTTCTATTCTCTTTTGAGAATTGGAGGACTTTTGGCTGGGCGCGGATTCAAAAATAAAGAGAGACAAAGAGTCTCTCTTTATTTTACCTTTTCCTTTTATTTATATATTTATATTATATAAATAACTCAATCAAAATAGAATTATCTCATAGAACAAAATGTCTGCTATGCTTAATATTTGTAGTGTGATAGGGATCTGCCATTATGCCTTTTTTTCATATTCAAGTAGCTTTTTCTTCGGAAAATTGCCCGAGGCCTATGCTTTTTTGAATCCAATCGTAGATATTATGCCCGTCATACCCGTGCTTTTTTTTCTCTTAGCTTTTGTTTGGCAAGCTGCTGTAAGTTTTCGATAAAATATTTCATTTTAAAATCGACGATAAAATGACTGCTTTACTTTAGTTGATAATAAATTCTAACAATTGATCAGATCTAAAAGATATTTAGATTTTGGTTAATAGAAAACTCCCTTTCAAAATGAATTTCTAAAAATCCTTTTCTATTTCGAATTTGATTATTGGTATTCACAGAGGATATGCGGTAGAAAACTGTAGAACCTATATCTATTTTTTTTTTCGAAAAAAAAATTATTTTGGAGATTTTAGAATGCTTACTCTCAAACTCTTCGTTTATACAGTAGTGATTTTTTTTGTTTCTCTCTTCATCTTTGGATTCCTATCTAATGATCCAGGACGTAATCCTGGACGTGAAGAATAAAAGGTATCTTTTTTTTACATTTTTTGAAGATTTTTTTATGTTTAACTAGGAACAAAAAGTATTTTGAGAATTTGGAAAAAAATAAAGTCATCAACGGAAGAGGAAAGAGAGGGATTCGAACCCTCGGTACGAATAACTCGTACAACGGATTAGCAATCCGTCGCTTTAGTCCACTCAGCCATCTCTCCCAATTGAAGACGCTGTTAAATTACACAAAAAGTAAGGAATATTTATTATATAGATATTATATAGATATGTACACTTTTTAGCAGCAATTTTATTTCGTTAAATAAAAGTTAAAAAAAAGGGGCTGTAAAGTGCCAACAAAACAATATAAAAAAAGTAAAAAAAAAAAAAAGAATTCTCCCTTTTTGATCTTGTTCAAGGGACCCGTCTTTTTTTATTTTATTACCACGGCCCGGCCTGTTCAGCCCCTAACCGGGCCTTTTTTGTCCAAACCAAACCAATTTTAATTTGAAATTAAACAGATTCTAGATAAATAAGAATGATTTATCTGATTGGAAAATAGCTTAGTATTCTATAAAATCAGAAAATTAGAAAGCAGAATACAAAATCTTCAAGCAAGAATAAAAAGGGAAGAAATGATAGTTCGATATACGAAAACAAAAAAGGTCAAAACTAGAATTTTTATTCTTTTGAGAGGATACTAACTTTAAAAATTTAGTATTATTCTGTCCAATTTCCCTGTTCGACAAAAGGGCCAGTTATATACAATAATCACACTGTAGCGGGTATAGTTTAGTGGTAAAAGTGTGATTCGTTTTTCTAACCCTTTAATAGTTAAAGGATCTTTGCTTTCGGTTTGATTCCTATTCCGATCAAAAACTTTATTTCCTAAAATAAAAA